TCGATAAAATAAATCCAAATTCCAGATTCCAGCAGTAGATGAATAATTGCAAATTTTTGTGTGTACGAGATTAGAATAACTTCAAAATAACTGACATAATTTTTGATTTTTCCTGATCAGAAAAATACATGAAAAAGAAAGGAGGTAGAAAAATTTTTTGATTTATGGTTAAAGAAGAAAAACAAGAAAACAGGGGTTCTGTTGAATTTCAAGTATTCAGTTTCACCAATAAGATACGGAAACTTGCTTCACATTTGGAATTACACAAAAAAGATTTTTCATCGGAAAGAGGTCTACGAAGACTTTTGGGAAAACGTCAACGTTTGCTGGCTTATTTGGCAAAGAAAAATAGAGTACGTTATAAGAAATTAATCAGTCAGTTGGATATTCGGGAGAAGTAATTTAATCGTTCGAATTTTTTTCGTATTTTATTTAGTAGTCTTATAGTAGTCTTAGATTTTTCATTTTGATGAGCCTCGTTTTGAGGAATTCATGGAATAATCCATTTTCATGGAATAAAGAATAAGATGAGTCTACCGCCATGGAATAAAGAATAAGAACAAGGATACATAACATAAAAAAAAGAATAGATAAGACGATATTCGCCCTCCTCCTACATATTTGATTTCTTCTCCTATACAAAAACCAGCAAGACCCACTCCATTGATAATTCCATCAATGACACCTTTATCGAAAAAATGTGTTAGTTCTGCTAATCTTCTTATACCCAGGATAAATACCCTAGTATAGAAAACATCCATATAACCACGATTATATGACCAGCTGTATATCTTTTTTTTTACTTCATCCAAAAAGTTCTTTTTTGGATTTTTTTTTATTTTTACAAGGGAATTTTGGAAATTCAAATTCTGAAAAAAATAATAAGCGGATCCATAGAAGATATATGCTATGAATAGACCCAAAATTGCTAAACTTACAGAAGAAATTGCATTAGTGAGAAATTCATAGGAATTTATGGAAGAATTAGAACTTTCCTGGAAAAAGTTTATAGAAGGAGTTAGCCACCTTGATAATATGGTTAACTCCGATATTCCATTATCCTTTACTCCATTATCAAAATGGATTCCTATGGATCCAATGAACAAAGTAAAAAGCAGTAATATAAGAAGAGGATATAGCATAGTATTTCCCGTTTCATGTGGATAGACAAAAGTGTTTTTAGCCCCAAAGGGAGCACTAAAGGATCCCTTCTGATTTCTTGTATTACGAGGAATTTGAGGTATATTTTGTGAAAAAAAAGAAACTCCACTCTTCGCTGTTGATAAAACAAACTCCCTATTGACTCCTTTGGATATACCTTTTCCCCATAAGGATATTGAATACAACGAACCTTCTTTAGTACTGCTGTAATTTTTAAAATGAACACGCAAATACCCATCAAAAGTAAGTAAATATATCCGAAACATATAAAATGCAGTTAATCCCGCAGTAAAAGAGGCTATAATTCCAAAAAAGGGTGAATACAACCAACTATTACTAAGGATTTCATCTTTGGACCAGAAGCAAGCAAGAGGTGGAATACCACAAAGAGAAAGTGTACCACATAAAAAAGTAGTTCTTGTAATTGGAATGTATTTTCTTAAACCGCCCATAAGAACCATATTCTGACTTTTATCTGGTGAATACCCAACAAGAGGTTCCATTGAATGAATAATGGATCCCGATCCTAAGAACAATAAAGCTTTCGAATAAGCATGAGTGATCAAATGGAATAAAGCAGCTTGATAAGAACCTATACCTAGAGCTAACATCATATAACCTAATTGAGACATTGTAGAATAGGCTAAACTTCTTTTAATATCTCTCTGAGCAAGAGCTAAAGTGGCTCCTAAGAAGAGTGTTATTGTACCTACTAAAGAAATTAAACTCATTATCAAGGGTAGAGATATGAAAAGAGGAAGAAGTCGAGCCAAAAGAAAAATCCCCGCAGCAACCATAGTTGCTGCGTGTATAAGAGCCGAAATGGGAGTGGGTCCTTCCATAGCATCGGGTAACCATACGTGAAGAGGGAATTGTGCGGATTTTGCAACTGCACCAAGGAATAATAAAAAAGCACACAAAGTAGTAAGTAAGGAATTAATCCCATTATTAGGAATCCAGTTATTAGCTATTTTGAACAAATCCCGAAACTCTAAACTACCCGTTATCCAAAAAAAACCTAAAATTCCTAATAAAAGACCAAAATCTCCTACACGATTAGTTACAAAAGCTTTTTGACAAGCACTCGCTGCAATTGGCCGTGTAAACCAAAACCCTATCAATAAATAGGAACACATTCCGATAAGTTCCCAAAAAAAATAAATTTGTATCAAATTGGAACTAGTAACCAATCCCAACATGGAAGTATTAAAAAAACTTATATAAACAAAAAATCTCAAATATCCTTCATCGTGAGACATATAATCGTCACTATAAATAAGAACCAAGATTCCTACAGTAGTAATTAGTATTAACATAATAGACGTAAGGGGGTCGATCAAGTATCCAAATTCTAAGGAAAAATCATTATTGATGGCCCAAGACCATAGATATTGATAGATAGAACTTCCATTTATTTGTTGAATAGACAGGTGAACCGAGTATACCATAGCTATACTTAAGAGTAAAATACTAGGAAAAGCCCATATGCGACGAAGATTTTTTGTTGCTGTCGGAATAAGAAAAAGTCCAAATCCCATTGACATAATAACTGGAAGTGGGAGAAGAGGGATTACCCAGGCATATTGATATGTATGTTCCATAAGAAAAGAAATAGCAATTTTTAGTTGAAATTTATAGTTCAATTTTTCTATAAAATTGAAATTGTTTCCGATTCACCAAACCTATTCTTATCTCTTTCTAAAGGAATTAAAAAAAAAAAAAATATTTGTTAAATATTAAAATACAAAAAAAGATTGAATCATGTGACTTTCTATTTATTTTTGTATTTCTTTCTCTTAAAATAAAAGAGCTCTCTTGTTTCGTAATTGATTGATTGAATTCCAAAGAAAACCTACATTTATAGGAAATTCTCGAATATTGCTTATTTCATATAAAACAGAAATCCTAATGACTAGAATTCTATAAGTTTTATAATGTCTTGTTTAAAAGACTAAGTCTTTTTTTTGATTGGAATGAAATTATGGAATACCGTTCTGAACTTAATTAACTATTTGAATTTATTGAATTTAATTTTACCTTCTTTTTATCTCCCCATCATATATGGGGGCTTATCCTATCCCCCAAACCATATATTTATATATGGAGTATATTTGATATATAAATTGATTTAAATAGAAAAGCTTAAAAAACTCTTGTCTTATCCACATTAGACAGAATGAGCTAAAAAAGAATTTAGAATTTCAGTAAGTATAACTACTAAGAAAAAACAGAAAGAAGGATTGATTTGCGGCAATAAATGTCTTTCACATACAACTAGAAAAAAGTAATCCCCCTTTTGAATGGCCGTTCCAAAAAAACGTACTTCGATGTCAAAAAAGCGTATTCGTAAAAATCTTTGGAAGAAAAAGACTTATTTTTCCATAGTACAATCTTATTCTTTAGCAAAGTCAAGATCATTTTCTAGCGGCAACGAGGATCCAAAACCAAAAGGTTTTTCTGGGCAACAAACAAACAAATAATAAGGTTTTAGAATAATCTGAATTGAACTATCCGAAGGAAATTCCAATTATTTAATATGAATAAATATTATTTCATATGAATGAATAATTCGGATTAATTAATAAATGTACTTTTATGTGTCGAATTTATCGGTAAAATATTCTTAGAACGAATCCCTCCGTTATATAGAATAAAAGAACAAAAGTTTTTGGTATATTGTGTCCTCAGTATTCTTTGCCTGTCAAAGAACTCTTTTTTCGCTAATAGAATCCTCATTTTTATGAGGATTCTATTAGCAAAAGTGGACTATTCTTGCAATAGGACTTACAACCTCTACCTAATCTTATCCAAAATTCCCATATAAATGAGTTTAGTACTGGTAAATCATATTAAAAAGAGGGTAAAGGCTTTCATTCTAAAAATTTTTCTAAAATACAAAATTCTTTGTAGTTAATGATGAAATTCTAATGTTCCTAAATTCTATGGCCTCTCCCAGTCTCGACGATTCGCAAGAAAATAACTATTATTCTTTTAAGTTAACTATTATTTCAAGTTAGCCGCCATGGTGAAATTGGTAGACACGCTGCTCTTAGGAAGCAGTGCTCAAGCATCTCGGTTCGAGTCCGAGTGGCGGCATTCCCGAAAAAGAATACAATAGATTAGAAAATGGATTCAATTCGAAATTTCCAATTTTGTAATGGGACCTTATCCTTATGCTATTTGCAACTTTAGAACATATACTAACTCATATCTCTTTCTCAACCATTTCAATTGTGATTACGATTCATTTGATAACCTTATTAGTTCGTGAACTTAGGGGATTACGTGATTCGTCAGAAAAAGGAATGATAGTGACTTTTTTCTCTATAACAGGATTCTTAGTTTCTCGTTGGGTTTCTTCGGGACATTTTCCATTAAGTAATTTATATGAGTCATTGATCTTCCTTTCATGGGCTCTGTATATTCTTCATACTATTCCTAAGATACAGAACTCGAAAAATGATTTAAGCACAATAACTACGCCAAGTACTATTTTAACGCAAGGCTTTGCCACGTCGGGGCTTTTAACTGAAATGCATCAATCCACAATACTAGTACCTGCTCTACAATCTCAATGGTTAATGATGCATGTCAGTATGATGTTACTAAGCTATGCAACTCTTTTGTGCGGATCCTTATTATCTGCTGCTCTTCTAATCATTAGATTTCGAAAGGATTTTGATTTCTTTTCTAAAAAGAAAAAAAAAGTTTTCCTTAAAACATTTTTCTTCAGTGAGATTGAATATTTATATGCAAAAAGAAGTCCTTTAAAAAGCACATCTTTTCCCGCATTTCCAAATTATTACAAATATCAATTAACTGAGCGTTTGGATTCTTGGAGTTATCGTGTCATTAGTCTAGGGTTTACTCTTTTAACCATGGGTATTCTTTGTGGAGCAGTATGGGCTAATGAGGCATGGGGATCCTATTGGAATTGGGACCCTAAGGAAACTTGGGCATTTATTACCTGGACCATATTTGCAATATATTTACATAGTAGAACAAATCAAAATTGGAAGGGTACGAATTCTGCACTTGTAGCTTCGATAGGATTTCTTATAATTTGGATCTGCTATTTTGGTATCAATCTGTTAGGAATAGGTTTACATAGTTATGGTTCATTTATATTACCATCTAAATGATTACATAACATAAATCCCTAATTTTTTGAAGGTTTTTTCCTTTTTTGTTTGTTTTGAGAACCCCTTGAACGTCTTTTCAAAGGGTTCTCAAAAATTCGAGATAGATCTAATTAGACCTTTTTACTTTTTTCTTTTCTGAATTTTTTTTTCCACTATGGAATATAGTGCGGACTAGTTAAAAAAAAATCCTATTTAGTATAATAATTGGATAATAGAGTCTCTACCCTGTCAACGGATAGCGAGAGAACAAAATCTGGATAAATACCAATTCCTATTACTGGTAAAAAGATACAGATTAAAAGAAAGAGTTCCCGTGGTCCAGAATCCACAAAATTTTCGTTTGGAACATGAAATAGCTTGTATCCATAAAACATCTGGCGTAACATAGATAATAAATAAATAGGGGTTAATATCATTCCGATTGCCATTACAAAAGTAATTAGCATTTTTGGCATTAACATAAATTTAGGACTAGTAATTAGTCCAAAAAATACTACTAATTCTGCAACAAAACCACTCATTCCCGGCAAGGCAAGAGAAGCCATTGAAAAGCTACTAAACATGGTAAAAATTTTTGGCATTGGGATAGATATTCCCCCCAGTTCTTCGAGATAAACAAGACGTATTCTATCACAAGCCGTTCCCGCCAAGAAAAAAAGTGTAGCACCGATAAATCCATGCGATAATATTTGTAAAATCGCTCCATTTAGTCCAATGTTGGTTATGGAACCAATTCCTATAATTATGAAACCCATGTGAGATACGGAGGAGTAGGCTATTCTTTTTTTGAAATTTCGTTGACCCAGAGAAGTTGAAGCTGCATAGATTATTTGCACAGCTCCTATTATTACCAACCAGGGGGAAAATAGACAATGAGCATGAGGTAACAATTCCATATTGATCCGAATCAATCCGTATGCTCCCATCTTTAATAGAATTCCGGCTAAAAGCATACATGTACTGTAATGCGCCTCCCCGTGGGTATCTGGTAACCATGTATGTAGAGGTATAATCGGCAATTTGACAGCATAAGCAATAAGGAAGCCAAAATACAGTAGTATTTCCAATGTTGCAGGGTATGGTTGATTAATCAATTTTTCTAAATCTAATCCGGGTTCATTGGAACCATATAACCCCATACCTAGAACTCCAATTAAGAAAAAAATGGAACCGCCTGCAGTATACAAAATAAACTTGGTAGCTGAATACAGACGCCTCTTTCCCCCCCACATGGATAAAAGTAAGTAAACAGGAATTAATTCTAACTCCCACATGATAAAAAAAAGTAAAAGGTCTCGTGAAGAAAATAATCCTATTTGACCGCTATACATTGCTAGCATAAGAAAATAGAATAATCGCGAATTCCGGGTAACCGGCCAAGCCGCTAAAGTAGCTAAAGTAGTGATAAATCCTGTCAATAAAATGGATCCTAATGAAAGTCCATCGATTCCCAATCTCCAGTGGAAATCGAAAACATCTATCCATTTAGAATCCTCCTTTAATTGGATTAAGGGATCCTCTAATTGGAAATGATAACAGAATACATAAGTCATTAGAAGGAATTCTAATAAACAAATAGCTATAGTATACCACCTAACTATTTTATTTCCTTTATGAGGTAAAAAGAAAATTAATGAACCTGCAAATATCGGCAAAACAACAAGTATTGTTAACCAAGGAAAATAACTCATGATAAAGTAATAAAGCCAAGATACGTTTTGACCAGAAAAGCCCATGCTCGGGTTATTTCGAGCACAGGCTTCTTCTTCTTCGGTAAAGAGGAATCAGACGATTCAAGTGGAGTTTTTTGTAACGTATCAATAAGATAGAGCCATGCTGCGGGTTGTTTCAGGCCCTAAATAAACGCGGACACTTAAAAAATCTGTTGGGCAGGCGGATTCGCATCTCTTACAACCCACACAATCTTCGGTTCTCGGCGCGGAAGCAATTTGCTTGGCTTTACACCCATCCCAAGGTATCATTTCTAATACATCTGTTGGACAAGCTCGTACACATTGAGTGCATCCTATACATGTATCATAAATTTTTACAGAATGTGACATTGGATCTCTAAATTTTCCTTTTCAACATAAAAATTTTCGATCTGGTAAAAATTAAATTAGTACTATATAAATTAGATGTATTGTATACACCAGACGAACCAATGGTTTATCCAAACTTTAACAAATAATGCAATATATTTCTTAATCTGTTTGTGAGAAAGCGTGAAAAGAGCCAAGAGACTTGAATTTAATGCTTCAACAGTCATAATTATACGAATTCTACATACTAATTGAATTAGCCAATAAATTGGCTATCATCTTGTCAATATAAATTATTGCAATATTCAAATTGCAATATCAATGAATTGCAAAAATGCAATATTCAAGCAATATTCAATAAGTAAAAAAGAATACTCTCAAATAACCTACTCATAAAATGGATATTATTAAATACTAATAAGAAAATAAGATTAGATTTCTATTCATCTTAATGTTCCGTATTATTATATATGTTATGTGCCTTTGTTTAGAGGATTCTATGTCTAATTATTCAAAAAATTAGATTGATTGATACGAGTTGATTTCCTGTTACGATGGATGGAAGAAAGAATGGAGAGTCCAATAGCTGCTTCAGCAGCCGCAAGGGCTATAACAAAAATTGCGAAAATGTCTCCTTTTAATTGGCGACTATCAAATAGATCAGAAAATGTTACGAGATTTAGATTAATTGAATTCAGTATAAGTTCAAGACATATTAGAGCTCTAACCATGTTTCGGCTTGTGATCAATCCATAGATACCAATCGAAAATAAATAGACACTCAAAAAAAGTACATGCTCAAACATCATTAACTAACTCCTTATCAATCTCGATTCATTTCAATATGAGGACAAGAATTGAACCGATTCCATTAATTAGAATAGAACAATTACGCAACAAAAGAGAAAAGAAGGTATTTGTTGTATTGGCAGTAGATGGGTTTTACTAAATCAAAATTGTGATTTTTTAGTTATTTATTTTATATTTGAAATTCTAAGAATTTTGACTCATTCTAAGTATTTCTTATTGTCGAGCCATAGTAATTGCACCTATTAAAGAAACTAGAAGAATTAGGGAAATGAGTTCAAATGGAAGATAAAAATCGGTTGCTAAATGAATCCCAATTTGTTGAACGTTATTTATGAGACCCTGTTCTACTATTTGGTTTGATCTTGTAGTCCAAAGAATTCCATACCACGACGTATCTGGGATAGTAGTCATTAGTGAAAAAGGAATAGTTATACAAACGAGTAAAGTAAACCCATCCCCAATAGTCCAAGAATTCTTATCTTTAGACCACTCTGAGCCGTTTACAAACATTACAGCAAATATGATCAAGACATTTATGGCTCCCACATAAATAAGAAGTTGTGCGACAGCCACAAAGTAGGAATTCAATAAAAAATAGAATAAGGATATACAAACAAGAACTAATCCCAGCGAAAAGGCAGAATAAATTGGGTTGGTAAGTAATACTACTCCTAGACCTCCTAGTAGAAGAACAAATCCCCCAAATAGCACAAGAATCTCATGTATTGGTCCAGGTAAATCCATTATGGATAAGAAGAAGTTTAGAGTATAACATTTTTCATGAACTGAATAAAACTAAAAGATTCAAGGAAGGAAAAAGGTATTAGGATATTTTTTTGTATATGTATATTTGTATATGTATATAAGTTGTTAAGCAGTAGTTATTCCTTTTTCGTTATAGTTAGTAAAAATCGATTTTTCTAACAAAAAAAATCCTAATACCTAGTAATCAGTAATCGTTCTTGAATTCCAAGATTTTTCTTCGTCTATTTTACTTTGAGGCGAATTCCTAATTGTTTGAATTGTGTAATCTCCCATTATGGAGATTGGTAACCGGCTCAAAGCAATTTGATTGTAATTCAATTCATGACGATCATAAGTAGAAAGTTCATATTCTTCAGTCATTGATAAACAATTTGTCGGACAATATTCAACACAGTTGCCACAAAATATACAAACTCCAAAATCAATACTATAATTAAGCAATTGTTTCCTTTTAATATCCTTTTCAAATCTCCAATCCACAAGGGGTAGATCTATCGGGCATACGCGAACACATACTTCACAAGCAATGCATTTATCAAATTCAAAGTGTATTCGCCCCCGGAAACGCTCCGATGTAATTGATTTTTCATAAGGGTAGTGAATCGTTATAGGTAAACGATTTGTGTGGGATAAGGTAATTATTAAACCTTGACCAATGTATCTTGCGGCGCGTATTGTTTGTTGACCATAACTAATGAACCCAGTTAGCATAGGGAACATATTCGAAATATATATATGAAAAAGATATGTTTCTTTCTCTTGTTTGAGAAAACTTTTGTGTTGAAAATATTCTTACTGTTATTGTATTAGCTTATTTATAGTGAAACTAGTTGGGAAGAAGTTGTTAATAAGAGATTGCCCAGAGAAATAGGTAAAAGAAATTTCCATCCAAGATTTAATAACTGATCCATTCTCATCCTGGGTAAAGTCCATCTTATTGTGATAGAAATGAAGAGAAATAAATAAGCTTTAGTTAATGTAATAAATATACCTATTACCATTTCCAAAATTCCAATTATTTTATTCATTTGGAAAAATCCAAAAAAGGATATATAGGGAATAGAGAAATTCCACCCGCCTAAGTATAGAACAGTTACAAATAAAGAGGAAACTAATAAATTTAGGTAAGAAGCAAGATAAAATAAACCATATTTAATACCAGAATATTCGGTTTGATAACCTGCTACTAATTCTTCCTCTGCTTCTGGTAAATCAAAGGGTAATCTTTCACATTCTGCCAAAGAAGAAATTAGAAAAACTAGAAAACCTATAGGCTGACGCCAAAGATTCCATCCAAAAAAACCATATTTGGACTGTGCTTCAACTATATCAACTGTACTTGAACTGTTAGATAATCATAGTCGATGATAACATCACAGTTCCCACCGCTATTCCAAAACCGTACATGAAACCTTAGCTTCATACGGCTCCTCTATGATCAGAAAAAAGGAAAGGATTGTTTCGTTTCGGTATTATCCCCTAGGCGGAGATAGAATTAGGTAAGATAAAATTGATTGGAAAGCCCAAAATTAGACCAAAGCAATTCCGTCTGCTAGAATAACAAAAAAGCGCTTCCGAATTGATCTCATCCTTTATATAATAAAATTCTAATTTTTCTTTGTTCGGTAATAACTTAATATTGGAATAAAACACTCGTTATAGCAATTACTGAATGGAAAGAATTGGGCATTAGTTCATGAGGAATTCTGTATGAATAGGGATAAAGGAAGAAAGAATAAATAAGAAATAAGGCTCCTTTTTATATTGCATTCCATATCTTTTGTCCTATTCTTCTTTTCCGGGGAAGGGTATACTTTAAAAATAAATAAATAAAGGGTTAATTCGTTCTTGATAGCCATTTCCTTAACAAGTGAATGGGAACATACTCTAGACCGGAATCCGAAGAAAGTACTGCTTGATCATTTCTACCAATTTCAAGTCCTTATTATGATTCCTTTTATGAGGAAAAATGTCTAATGATTTAGATTCTCTCATTACTAATCCTGTATGTACTTTAGTGTTCCTAATCCCTCACTAACTTTTGATGGATTGCCCTATGGCTATAAGTTATAGTAATAACTCAAAATATTCTAGTAATGAAATCCCATTTTGCGAATCCCTTATTCTTGCCCGCTTCAAGATATGATGACTAATCAAACAATCTAAACCTTGGGGTAAAGAGTTTACACTGCTTATGTTTACTTTAACTTTTTTCTTGTACGTAGGAAATGAGATTTTGTATTTTTACTACAAATTAATAAGCTGTTTTGTTTCACTCATATAGCTATCTAGTTTAACTTACCAACCCGAATACAGAATAAGCAAAGGAAGATAAGCATTCAATGTATTTTATAGGAAAAGGATTCTATTTTAACGAATCACACGTAGAGATATTGCTAGTACACAAAAAGTTAATGGTATTTCATAACTAATAGATTGAGCAGCCGCCCGTAGACCACCTGAAAAAGAATATTTATTATTTGAGCTATATCCTGCCATGAGAAGACCAATAGGAGCAATACTTGAAATGGCAATCCATAAAAAAACACCAATACTAAGATCAGCTAAAACAAAACGATATCCTAAAGGGATAACTAAAAAACTTAATAAAATGGATATGACTGCTATAGAGGGACCAATGCTAAATAAAGGAATATCTCCTCGGGACGGGAGGATATCCTCTTTTAAAAGTAGCTTAGTTCCATCTGCTATAGCTTGAAGCAATCCCAGGGGGCCGGCATATTCAGGACCAATACGTTGTTGTATCGATGCAGATATTTCTCTTTCTAACCACACAATTACGAGTACTTGTATTGTGATTCCCAGTAGGAGGGCCAAAATAGGTAGAATCCATATCAGTCCGTAGACTTCTTTTAATAATTCCGATTTCAAAAAAGAATTGATAGTTTCTACCTCTACCCTATCTATTATCATTTCAACGATCAACTTCCCCCATAATGATATCTATACTACCTAATATCGTCATGATATCAGCCAATTTCATTTTTTTAACTAGCTGAGGAAGAATTTGCAAATTAATAAAACCCGGTGGACGAATTTTCCATCTCCAGGGGAAAAGACTATCATCGCCTACCAAATAAATTCCTAATTCACCTTTTGGAGCTTCTACTCTTACATAAAGCTCTTGCTTTGATAATTCAAAATTGGGCGAAGGTTTTTTACCAAGAAATCGATATTCAAAATCATTCCATTCGGAATTCTTTGCTTTCTTAAAGCGCCGGGCTTCTAAATTTTCATAAGGTCCTCCAGGAATTTTCTCTACAGCCTGTTGAATAATTTTTATGGATTCCCTCATTTCACCGATTCGTACTAAATAGCGAGCTAACGAATCTCCTTCTTTTTGCCATTTGACTTTCCAATCGAATTGATTGTAAGACTCATAAGGATCAATTTTACGAAGATCCCATTGTATTCCAGAAGCTCGTAACATGGGTCCCGATAAGCCCCAATTTACAGCTTCTTCTCCGCTAATAAAACCAACTCCTTCAACTCGTTCCAAAAAAATAGGATTCTGTGTAATAAGTTGTTGATATTCAACAACTCCTTGTAAAAAATAATCACAGAAATCTAAGCATTTATCCATCCATCCATAAGGTAGATCGGCAGCTACTCCTCCGATGCGAAAATAATTATGCATCATTCGCATACCTGTAGCAGCTTCAAATAGATCATATATTAATTCTCTCTCTCTAAAAATATAGAAAAAAGGAGTTTGTGCCCCGAGATCCGCCATAAAAGGGCCAAGCCATAACAAGTGAGAAGCTATACGGCTCAATTCTAACATAATTACCCTAATATAACTGGCTCTTTGAGGTATTTGAATATTCTCCAAGAATTCAGGTGCATTTACCGTTATTGCTTCTGTAAACATAGTAGCTAAATAATCCCACCGTGTTACATAAGGCAGGTATTGTATAATAGTTCTGTTTTCCGCGATTTTTTCCATTCCTCTGTGTAAATATCCTAATATGGGTTCGCAATCAATAACATCTTCACCATCGAGAGTAACGATCAGTCGAAGAACACCATGCATTGATGGGTGTTGAGGGCCCATATTGACTATCATGAGATCCTTTCTTTTAAGCGGTAGACTCATCTTATTCTTTATTCCATGAAAATGGATTATTCCATGAATTCCTCAAAACGAGGCTCATCAAAATGAAAAATCTAAGACTACTATAAGACTACTAAATAAAATACGAAAAAAATTCGAACGATTAAATTACTTCTCCCGAATATCCAACTGACTGATTAATTTCTTATAACGTACTCTATTTTTCTTTGCCAAATAAGCCAGCAAACGTTGACGTTTTCCCAAAAGTCTTCGTAGACCTCTTTCCGATGAAAAATCTTTTTTGTGTAATTCCAAATGTGAAGCAAGTTTCCGTATCTTATTGGTGAAACTGAATACTTGAAATTCAACAGAACCCCTGTTTTCTTGTTTTTCTTCTTTAACCATAAATCAAAAAATTTTTCTACCTCCTTTCTTTTTCATGTATTTTTCTGATCAGGAAAAATCAAAAATTATGTCAGTTATTTTGAAGTTATTCTAATCTCGTACACACAAAAATTTGCAATTATTCATCTACTGCTGGAATCTGGAATTTGGATTTATTTTATCGATGCAAATTGGATTTGGATAGAAGGGTACATTCTTTTATTTTAGATAGAAGAAACATTTCTTCTATCTAAAATAAAAGAATTTTGCTGATTTTTTTATTACTATATCCAATTTTTAGAATTTATATACCATTTAATTGATATCATTTAGCAAAATGAAACACAGCATATGCATCCATCTTTCGGCTCGAGAATTTCACGGGATAGAGATATAGTATAAGAAATAGGCTATTAAGTAACTCTAAATGAATTGTGGATACATCTGTATCCTTAACATACTGAAAGGACTGCCATTATTCGTATCAAACCAATAGCGATTCATAAAAGCTAAATCTTGTAATCAATGGTGGGCCAATAATGAATTTTTTTGCATATGTATTAAGACGCTTGGTCTGATTTCGAAATTGTCCAGAGTTTTTTATGTTGTTTTCATTGCAAAATGATGGATCTCCTTCCGTAACTTTCCAATTACGAGTACGAGAATTGAAAGACATGAAAATTCTCAATTCTCTACAGCGTCTAGGAGATAGATAGAATATTTTCAGGAACAAGAAAATCAGAAGAATCTTTTTCTCTATTCACTACCATTCCGCGTCTTCGACTTCTATTAGTTTCTTTTCTTCTTTAATGCAATAGCTATAGTTTGATTGCAATAGCTATAGTTTGATATAGAATCCATTTCTCAAAGTAATGGAAACCATTCTCTTATAGGAAATGGTTCGAAAATCGCTATTCCACCTTTTAGGTTTAGGTATCGTGAAAAGTGATACCTGTGAAGATCGTGCATTTCAGTCACATTCAGATCCGTTTTTCGAGTCCATGATATAACCAAATTGGATGGATCTTCCACCCGTTTAGCTAAGAAAGAATAGATGCAGAGGTGGATAATAGATCGATATGAAGATCATGAGCTGCCCCATAATGAAACCGCCAATAGTCGCGAATATCTCCTTCTTCCCTAACCCAAGATTGGAGAAAGAAGATCTAAGAGGGACCTATGGAGAATGTGGTCAGAAATCCATAATAGAGTCCGACCTCAACGACCGAATTAATTATCCTCATCGAGAAACTTAGACTACTAAGTAGAAAAAATTGGAAAATCATGGCATGGGTCTCCTTTTTTTCTTTCTTTAGAGTTTTCTATATGCACAATTTCTCGATGTTTCGATGAGAATTTCTTGACTTTCCATATATAGAAAGAGATAGACTATAAATGACATCTCTTATGTCAATAAGACCAAAGGGATGGATATTAAATGATAGGAAGTGCTAGGAAGTGAAATAGAATGAAATAGAGCCACTTTGGGCTTCCCTATGAAATGAGGCATGGAACGGAGCCACTACGAAGAAATTCCGGGAGTTACGAAAGAAGCTTCGGACTCATATTGTTCACGGGTTGAGAGCGGGAGTTGAACTCTAGGAGGTCGAATCTCCCCTTG